AGAATCAGAGAAATCGGACCAAGTCGACTTACTGATAGGATGCCCTAATGCGTTACAAAACCGCGCCTTAGTCAATGATCCAATCAGATGAATAATTGGAACGGTCGTATCGACCTTCTTCATAGAATTATCTATTAGAAATGAATTTTCTAGCATTTGACTCCGTACCAACAAAGAATTTAGTCGCACACCGGAAAGATAGCCCAGAAAGTTAATAGCGTACTTGCCTAAGTATAAGTGGTTTAGCTGAACCCTTCCTGGTTGAGAAGACGCGTGAAAATGCCATTGCCATAAACCGACAAGGTAATATTTCCATTTATTCATCAGAAGAGGCGTATCCTTTGAAGCCAAAATGGATTTTCCTTGATATCTAACATAATGCATGAAAGGATCCTTGACCAACCCTAAGATGTCCTGAAAATCTTTAGCAAAGACTTCGACAAGATGTTCGACTTTTCCATAGAAATACGTTCGCTCAACGAGGACTCGAAAGGATGTTGATTGTAAATGAGACGATTGGTTACAGAGAAAAAAGAGGATGGATTCATATTCATATACATGAGAATTATATAGAAACAATAACAATCTTGGATTACTTTTTAAAAAAACAGAAATAGAGTTCTTTGGAGTAATAAGACTGTTCGAATTAAAATACTCGTGGAGAAAGAACCGTAATAAATGTAAAGAAGAGGCATCCTTTACCCATTCGCGAAGGGTTTGAACCAAGATTTCGGGACAAATGGGGTAGGGTATTCGTACATCTAACACATAATTTAAATGGGACAATTTATCCTCGAAAAAAGGAAATATTGAATGAATTGATTGGAAATTAGGCGATTTTTCAATTTCTTTCCCTTCTAAAAAAGCCACCAACCGTAGGGAAAATGGAATTTCCACCACAGCAGCAAATACCTCTGATATAATTTGAGAATATAACTTATTGTTGTGCCCAAAAATCGGATTTTGATTCGAATCATTAGCAACAATACTCAAATTAATCCGTTGATACATTCTAGTAATTAACCGTTTCACACTTAGTGAACTAGATTTATTGTCATAAAACCCACCTTCCAATGACATCATCGAGCTATTTAAACCATGATCATGAGCAAGTACATAAATATACTCCCGAAAAAGAAGTGGGTATAGGAAGTCGTGTTGTTGAGATCTATCTAGTTCTAAATATACTTGAAATTCCTCCATTTGAAATTCGATTAAAAACAAAGGTAAGGGATTTAGTGAGCGATCAAACGATACATAGTGCGATACGGTGAAAACAAAGTATTGTAGTAAAAAAAGTGGATACCTTGAAAATGGGTAGACTCATCACCGGATTCTCTATCCTCTCATTTTGAGTTAATTTAATTGGTTTATGTTTGTTATAGTTATAGTATAACTAAGTGGTTAGAAACCCTTTATTTTTTCACTCCAATCGCTCTTTTGATTTTGGAAAAAAAAAAACAACTCTATTTATCAATATACTGCTTCTTCTACACATTCAGTTACAACCCATAATAGGGACCCGCTAATACTTAGGACTCATTAAATAAATCGATAATCCCCTCATGGGAAAACCTTTCCCCGCGTTAGGAACTAATATCTTTTTAACGTTTAATTAGATCGGATAATCATTCAAATTAAGAACCGAAGCTCGTTACTTTTTGTTTCCCTATAATTGGAACCCTCGGGCTCTATCCATTTATTCACTCGACCCAACTCTTAATAATTATATTTATTTTGTTCCGCGCCAAGAATTCAAACTTGGTTTTATAGCGATTGAACAAGAATAAAATATTCTCAAAATTATCCATTGATACGACATGCTGTTTTTTCCATTCATTCCTTTCAGGATCAGTCGCAGTCTTACAAACTCTCCCGAAGATTTGGACGAATTCTTTGCTTCATAGAAATGTGTAAAAGATGCTAGCCGTACTTAAAAGCCGAGTACTCTACCGTTGAGTTAGCAACCCAAATAATTCGAATGGGTAGATAGAATCGGAATAAAAATAAATAAAAAAAAAAATGGAATTTCAAAACGGAATCAAAAAATGAAATTAGCAAGAACTCGAATCAAAAAAATTTCTAATCGATTTTGAACATAAAAAAAAGACAACCAAAACCTATGGAACGGAGATAAATGGGCCCAGTTCTCCATGATCAAATTATATTTGTTCACTACAATATTGTCAATATGACATTGAATATTGAATAGCAAGATTGAGAAAATACTAAAAACATACAATAACAAAAACAAAAAGAGTTAATTGGTTATTTATTAAATTGAATTCAAATCCAAATAACAAATCAAATTATATATTAATAAATAGATATAATAAATATGGAAATTAATAAATAATATCTAAAGAATTAGATAAATAAAAAACTTTAAGAATACTTTTTTAGAGAAAGACTTGAAAAAAAAAAAACCGAAAAGAAATAGGTCTGAATAGAACAAAAGGGGGGATAGTAAAGAAAAAATTATACAAAACTAGATAAAGCGCATCCACACCCTCTTTTTTGTTCTATTCCTTAATAGAATTTCGTTTGATTAAGACTAACTTCTGTAAAAACCCCCGCTTTCTGTGAAATATCATGAACGGTTCCTGTAGGTTGAGCGCCCTTGGCAAGGAAATATAGAATAGCAGGAACATTTAAATGGGTTTGATTATTTATCGGATCATAAAAACCCACTTTCCGAAGATCTCTTCCTTCTCTTCGGGATCGACCATCAATTGCAACGATTCGATAAACGACTCATTGGGATAGATATAGATGAACAGTACCCCCCCTAGAAACGTATAAGAAGTTTTCTCCTCGTACGGCTCGAGAAAAAAAAAATGGTTAGAAGTGACAGTTATGTCTATGTATAGAATTAGAATGTCAAATAGATCTATAAAATAATCAAATCAATTAGAGATTTAAGTTATTCTTTTTTTGTTTCTTTGTCATTTTCAAAAGAAACAAAAAAAGAATTCGTACTCTCATAACTCAAGTTAGATAAGTTTCAACGCCCAGCCGAAAATCCTTAGGCATTTCCTTTTTTGAGCGGTCTCAAGCCCCTTTTTTGTTTGTCTCGTTTCGAATCGAATCTATTTTTGGATTGGATTGAATTGTTGAGACAATTGAAAAATGGTATTTCCTTGTTCCAGGATCCTTTATCTTTGCTTTGAATCATTAGGTTTAGACATTACTTCGGTGATCTTTAACGTTTTTTATTTTAAAAAATGGCAGCAACACACCCCCTTTTGATTTCTTTCTATCAAAGAATCATACGAACAATTGATTCCTACAGGATACACTTTTGGTAGAAAAAGTTTTCCCAATTCCAACAAATTTTCCCCTTGCTTTTGGATTTCAAAATTGCTCGAATCAGATCCTTTCGATTTCTATATCGAAAATTTACTTACGAAGTTTTTTCCAACTTATTGATTGGTATTAACCCTAGATCCTTGCCCCTGAGAAAGGAATAAATACTTTATACTCGAGCTCCATCCTGTACTAGTTCCATTACCCCCCCCAAAAAACTTGAGGATTCTAATAGAACTGAAGAAAAAATGTCGAGCCAAGAGCCCATTCATATAAAATAGAAAACGGTGGATGTAAAAAACAAATCCACAGCGGATCATGTCCTTCAAGTCGCACGTTGCTTTCTACCACATCGTTTCAAACGAAGTTTTACCATAACATTTCTCTAGTTTGGAACCGGTATGTAATTGATTCCAGTATGGAATCATGAATAGTCATTGCTTCGGTCGATACACAGACTTTTTTCCTTGTATATGAAGGGAATATTTAGGTTGTTAGTCGTTCATCCGGAATCCTGAAATGAAAGAGAAAATCAGAATTACAAAAATGGGCGATTTCTGTATCTATCAGATTAGACTGAACAATTTTCGTTGGAAGTAATTATGTATATTGTATGTTAAATATTTAATTTAACAGGAAGATAAGGGCTCACAAATCTTAAAAAGCAAAAGGACGTTATCTCTGAAATAGAAGGATAGCAATCCATGCATATAAGCCTTTCCTCAAATTATGTGTCGTTTCTTTGGCTTGGGCTTCAGATTCAATAATCTTTCCCCAAATTCAAAATAAAATAAATAAAATAGAAAATAAAGTAAATAGTAGAAAATTCAAGTAAATAGACTATATGAATAACCCCCGTCTCAATTGTTATTCCAGAGATTTACAATTATTCATTAAAAAAAGACCAAGACCGCAAAATTTGGGTTAGAATCAAAGAGCCTCCATTCCATATAGAGCGGGATTATTGGTTAATGAAATTTGGACCGACACCGATATTCAAATCGGTATCTTTCATTGCTCACTAACTCTTACCTACTCCCACCCCGAATTCTTTCTGTGGGAATCCTAAATAAATAAAAAAAAAAAAAAGATCCCATTTTACGGAATGCTAGACTATTTTGTATAGATACAAAGACAAAAGGGCCCAGATTAAGTCATTGTTTCCTTTCTAATTTGTTGTTTTTTATTTTAATCTAACCTAGTCTTACTTAAGAGACTTAATCCCGAATTCAATCAGTACCAGGAATACCCTCTTGTTTAGAATTCCGAAATGAAAAGAGAATAATTGGGATTCTAAAAAGATAGGAATGGGGAGGCTTTCCCATTTCGATTTAGAACGGATCTTTGAAAATTCAATTCGAGGGGGGGGCGTCAGACTTTTCTACGAAACTCGCTTAAATATGAAAGTGAATGAAAGAGGAAGAGGGGGGCATACGCAAAAACGCCCATCCAACGTTTTTGGATTCAAACTCTTGTGATCGATGTTCCCCGCTTGCGGGGACCACAAATGCATTCAGTTCCATTTTCGTATTATTTGAATTCGATTCAATTTGTGAAAAAAGATCCGGTTGAGAAAATAATTTTTTTTTATTCGAAAAAAAAAAAAAAAAAAAAGACGTACACGTATATTTTATCAATATATACTTAAGAGGGTTGCGCAAACGGGAATTGAAAATTTTTATTCTGCCCGGTCTGGGACGGAAGGATTCGAACCTCCGAATACCGGGACCAAAACCCGTTGCCTTACCACTTGGCGACGCCCCATTTCAATTTCGATTTGGTACTAATAAAGAGTACCAGTGGTATTGGCTGTTCGTCAATTCCAGTCCAAAGCCCCAAAATTCGATTCTGATTTTAGTGTTAGGATTTTGACACATGTAGGTGTAAAATACAACTTAATTTATTGATCATTACATAGAATTCAATTAAGATATTGTATGAAAGTATGATTTCTTCAATTCTCACACGAGAATAGAAGGATTTTTGTTTTGATTGGGTCGGTTCCAAGAAGTTTTTTTTGTCTACCTTACTTTCTTTTCTTCATTTTTATCTTATATCAATAAGATATTAATAACTCAATCAAAATAAAATTATCTCCAAGAACAAAATGTTTGTTATGCTTAATATCTTTAGTTTAATGTATATCTGTCTTAATTCTGCCCTTTATTCGAGTAGTTTTTTATTCGCTAAATTACCCGAGGCCTACGCTTTTTTGAATCCAATTGTAGATGTTATGCCAGTAATACCTGTTCTATTTTTTCTCTTAGCCTTTGTTTGGCAAGCTGCTGTAAGTTTTCGATAAGATCTTTAATATTGTGCTAGAAAAATTCATGATTTATTCTAGTTCGAAAAAAAAAATTCTAACAATTAATAAATAAGAGCAGATGAGTCTTACAATATGAACGAACCCCCGCCTCAATTCAAACAATGAAATTCTTGGGGAACCGCGATCCATTTTGATCCCCCATTTGCTATTTGCAATTTGTTGATTATGACCCTTTTTCACTGAAACCATCTTATATTAGAGCCAACCAAAATGTAGAATTCTAATTGTGTGAATTTAATTTATGAAAACGATTTTCTATTTAGAGAATCAAATTCTAAAAAGAACTTCATTTCTTGATGTCAAAATTGGATATGTAGTATAAAAATAGAGAATCTATTCTCTTTTTCCTTTTCCCCAAAAACCTGATTTGGAGATTGTGTAATGCTTACTCTCAAACTCTTTGTTTACACCGTAGTGATATTCTTTGTTTCGCTCTTCATCTTCGGATTCCTGTCTAATGATCCAGGGCGTAATCCCGGACGCGAAGAATAAAAAAGGAAGGAGTTGCTTACTTTATTCGTATAAACGTTCTTAGGATTTTTTGATTCCCAGTTACTATTAAAAATAAAGTAAAAGTGTTCGCTAAAGGTAAATTTGAAAAATACCAAGCCATCGCCCGAAACGGAAAGAGAGGGATTCGAACCCTCGGTACGAATAACTCGTACACCGGATTAGCAATCCGACGCTTTAATCCACTCAGCCATCTCTCCTAATTGAAAATAAAAAATAAAAAATAAAAAATAAAATTACTATGTTACATTACACAAAAAATAATGCTTGAAAAAGCCCGTCTTTACTTGATTTTCTATCTTTACTTTCTATATTCTCTTCTAGAGAATATAGAAGAGAATATAGAAAGTAAATTGATTATATAGCTCATAGAAAATATAGCTTATAGAATTTCTTTTTTTTATTGTCTTTTGTATTCTATTATATAAATAGATATAACTTTTATCAGCAATTCCATTTCTATCATTTTTAGAAAATTAAAATAAAGAAAGTATTCGAAAGAGATAAAATAGAAAAAAATAAAGAAAAGAATATCTCTTTAATTTCGTTCAACGGGGCCTTTTTTATTTCCACTTCCACGGCCTGGCCTGGTCAGTACCCAGCCGGGCCTTTTTTTGTTCTAATGACCCATACCGCTGAACCGTAGAAAGGGTGCGAACCATACCATAAAAAAACGATTTATTTGAATTTGATTTGAAAACCACAAAATGAAATACTTGTTATTGTATTCAAAGGAACAATAAAAAGAAGGACTATTTCCATTCTTTTGATTGAATCAAGAATAAAAATTTGTATTTGGTGTGTGGATAAAAGTTATTTTGTCGAGCCATATCTGTCAAAATTCGTCCAACAAAAGAAATTGTTTTGAATTATTAAATTTAGTTATTTAAACGAAATAACTCCTCCTTTACGAGGACTCCTGACAAAGACGTCAACGTTCTAATTTCGAATTTTCATTTCATGATTATTTTAAATTTATGTCCTATCTTGATTACATCTGATTCTCTTGTTCGACAAAGGGCCCTTTTTATACAATAATCGCATTGTAGCGGGTATAGTTTAGTGGTAAAAGTGTGATTCGTTCAATTAATCCCCTTAATAGTTAAGGGGTCCTTCAATTTAATTGATATTTCAATCAAAAACTTTATTTCTTAAAAGGATTAAATTTGAATCCTTTCACTCTCAAATTTAAATAAAAGATTCGGAGAAAAATATCCGTTCTCGTGATTTGTATCCAAGAGTCAATTCGAAATTGACAATTTGGATTATGAAATTGCGAAACATAATTTTTTTTTTTTTTTTTTTTTGAATTGGATCAATACTTCCAATTTTTTAAGTATAAGTAAAGGATCCATGGA